GCATGAAAGTATCCTTGAGAAAGCATAGGATCTTCTGAAAATAATTACAACACACTACTATAAGATGCTCTATTTTTACATAGAAATGTGTTCGCTCAAGAAAGACTCCAGAGGATGTTGATCGTAAATAAGAAGATTGTTTACGAATAAATAGGAATAAATATTCGCATTCATATACATAAGAATTATATAGGAACCAAAGGAATTTTTTCTTTCTTTTTGAAAAGGCGTAAATGAATTTCTTTGAAGTAACGAGACTATTCAAATTATGATATTCGTGGAAAAGAAATCGCAATAAATGCAAAGAAGGAACATCCTTGATCCAGCATTGAAGTACTTGAACCAAGATTTCCAGATGTATGGGATGAGGTATTAGTAGATCTGACACATAATTCAAATGTAAAAATTTGTCCTCTAAAAAGGGAAATATTGAATGAATAGATCGTAAATTCTGATATTTTAGTATTTTTTTTTCTTCAGAAGATTCAGAAAAAGATACTAATTGCGACGAGAATGGAATTTCCAGAATGACTCCAAAACCTTCTGATACCATTTGAGAAGAAAAATGAGAAGAAAAAAAATTCTTGTACTCCCAAAATTCTTTTTTGTTAGAATCATTAAACGAAGAAATAAAAAAATTCTGTTGATACATTTGAGTAATTAAACGTTTCACAAGTACTAAACTAGATTTCTTGTCATAACCAATAATTTCCACGGGTTCGTAAAAAATCAAACTATTGAAGTTATGATCATGAGCAAGTGAGTAAATATACTCCTGAAAGAGTAGCGGATATAGGAAGTTTTGTTGCCGAAATCCATAAATTTTGCCATTTACGTACATTTATACTGATGAAAACAAAAAAGGGAGTCGCTTCTTGTGTTATTGTTATTAAATGATAACATAGTGCAATATGGTCAGAACGGCGTATGTGTATTGTATATTATACGTAGTATATTCTTTATACTTTTATACTATACTATACTAGTACTATAAATAACACTGTAGTATATTAGTGTATTATTAGTATATACAGTAATATACAGTATTACACTACAGTAATACAATTACATTACATTTTTTTTTAGATATCCTTTATTATAAAATTATATACTTTATTATTATTTTATATTTTATTTATTTTAAGATATCTTTTATATTATTTTATATTATATTATTATATAATTATATGTATATATACATATTTATTAAAACATATTTATTAAATATTTATTATATATACATATATACATACTGTTATATTTATGTTATATTTATATTGATTGTGATGTAAATAATGTAATGGTAAAAAGGTTATATAGATTATATAAAAGTTAACAACAAATAAAGAATATATACCCCGGAGACAGAGAGCCCAATCAACAGATCTTTTTTCTTTCCCTTTCTATACAATCGGATTTATTGTTAATATAACTAGAATAACAATAAAAGAAATAAAGAAAATCTAAAATAACAAGAAGAAAAATAAGGAAAAGGTATAAAATCTTTTATTTTCACAACCCGATCGCTCTTTTGACCTTGGAATAAATTTTTTTTATCAGTATACTATTTCTTAGTACACATCTGTCTTAAATTTTAAATAAAGAATAATTAGGATTCAAGAAAAAAAAAAAGAATCAATGGTCCACTCACAATTAACAAGAGAACCTTTTCCCGCATCAGGCACTAATCTATATTTTAACGTCTAATTAGATCGGGTCTTCATTCAAATTAATTCAAATTAAGAAGATAAGCTCGTTACTTTTTCGTCTTACTCGAATTGGAGCCATAAGGCTCTATCCATTTATTCACTAGACCCAACTAGAATTCTTATGTTATATTATGAGTATTAAATTTTTTTATGATTATTTTATTTATTAAAATTATATTTCATATTTAACGACATGCTCTTTTTTCCATTCATTACCTTTCAGGATCAGTCGCGTTCTTATAAACTCTACCAATAGTCTTGACGAATTCCTTCCTTCATCCAAATGTGTAAAAGATCATAGTCGCACTTAAAAGCCGAGTACTCTACCGTTGAGTTAGCAACCCGGATCTATATGATGTGTAGATATGATCAAAATAAAATAATAAAAAAAAATAAAAATCAATGGAATTGAACTGCACAACTACATCAAAACATGGAACTAGGAAGAAAACAAATCTAAACAACAAAATATCAATAGGATCCGATTCAAAAAACAAGAGATTCAAAATAGAATTGGCAAATTGACAAATCACCAAAATTCTTCCAATTTTTTATTTAGTTAAAATCCATTTTGTATAAAGTATAAAATACGGAAGAGGAAATCCAGCAAACCCATCCATTTTACTAAAATGAAGGAAAATGCTAATAGGGAGTGGAGATAAAAAGATCTATTTATCTACGAGATAATTATATCTGTTCGATACGCCATTGTCAATATGAATGGACTTTTTTTTTTATTTTTTTTTATAAAAAATTAAATAAATAAATAAAATAAAATATAAATATTAGTAATATAATTAATATTAATATAATATATAATAATAAATATAATATAATTAGAATTAAATAAAATATTGTATTGGATATTATTAGATATTGGATTAGCACAACACAAATGATAAATAAGAGATTTGAGCGTAAAAAATAAGGTAGATATAAAATATAGAAAACAAAATAAAAATATCAGGTTTCCTTAATCAAAAAATAAATAAAAATAAATAAAGGTACAATACAAATACAAGAAAAAGGATTACCCCCCCCCCCTGTTGGGGGGGGTTACACAACAAGAAAAAAAGAAATAAAATAAACTAAATTAAGTAAGAATAAGATAAGATAGAACAAGAAAAGACCAAACTTTGAATAAAGAATTACACAAGGATAGGTACTAAGGATAGGTACTAGCTTTTTATATTCATGACTTTTATTCTGATCAAAATAAACTCTAAATTCTTTATTTAAAGAGTTCTGCCTTCCTTAAAATATTATGAACAGTTCCTGTGGGTTGAGCACCCTTTTCAAGGAAATATAGAATAGCAGGAACATTTAAATAAGTTTGATTATTTATCGGATCATAAAAACCCACTTTTCGAAGATCTCTTCCTTCTCTTCGGGATCGAACATCAATTGCAACGATTCGATAGATGGCTCATTGGGATAGATGTAGATAAAGGATGCCCCCCCTAGAAACGTATAGGAGGTTTTCGCCTCATACGGCTCAAGAAAAGATGATTCTAAATTCTATTCTATATACTATATATTCTATAATTATACTATTTATACTATATTATATCTTTACAGATATCTTTACAGAAAAAAAAATCTCAGTCGTACTCCTAACTCAAGTTGGATAGTTTTAAAAGAGTTCGAAAGGAAATCTTTATAATTTATTGAGCTGTCTCTAACTTCTTTTTTTGTCTACTTTAGGATCTATTTTTTTTTTTGCTCATTCTGATCCAATTGTTGAGACAAGTGAAAATAGTATTTACTTGTTCCGGAATTCGTTGTCTTTGCTTTACGACTTGTGAAATCTTTGGGTTTAGACATTACTTTGGTGATCCTTACTCCTTTTCAAAAAGGTAGCAACATACCTTTTTTTATATGGAAAAAAGAACAATCATACGAAAGATTGATTTCTTTGTGATACACTTTTGATCAAAACAGTTTTTAAATTTCGACAAATTTGACTTTTTTTTTATTTCAAACTTGTTAAAATTTTAACCTCTCCATTTATATATTCTATTGATGATCTATTTACTAATGATCTATTTACAAAGTTGGTCTAACTTATTGATTGTCACTAACCCTAGATTATTCTCCCGATAAATAAATCAATCGTTTTTACTCGAGCTCCACCATATGCTATACCATTAGTCTTTTTATTTACCAACCTAAGGCAAATGAAATTAGGTTCCTAGCAGGACAAACTATGTCGAGACAAGAGCATCTTCATTCCTATAGAAAATGATGGATGGCAAAATCCACAGTCAATCATGTCCTTCAAGTCGCACGTTGCTTTCTACCACATCGTTTCAAACGAAGTTTTACCATAACATCCCTCTCCCTTGATTTTTATTTTGAAGCGTATGCAATTGATTCAATATGGAATCATGAATAGTCATTGGCTGAACCGATATATAATAATTTACACTTACCTATCCATAGATAGATAAGTTTTTGTCCGAAAAGGATTTCACTTAAATTAACCCCATATTTTATCATATGAAGAAAATCACATGAAAAAAAATCTTTTATTTTTACTTTTATTCAAATATTCAAATGAAAAAGAAATCCCCATGAATGGCTAAAGATTTTCAGCTACTTAAACTAATCATAAAAACTATAACTATAGTAACTTTATACTAAACTAAATATTTCATTTCAATATTCAATAAAAAATATTAAATTAAATATTTTAATATTTTTTGAATGAAAAGAAAGATATGATTCTAAGAATCATTATTAAATTTCAGAATAAAGGAATAGAGAAGAATCCCTCGTTTATGATGAATAACGACCTGGGACGGAAGGATTCGAACCTCCGAGTAACGGGACCAAAACCCGTTGCCTTACCGCTTGGCCACGCCCCATTTTTCTTTTTTTTCTAAGAAAACCTAAACTCAATATTGATTATTCGTCAATAACCAACCAAAATAAATATAGGGACATGTTGTCCCTAGGATTCAACACATGTAGATATAGAATAAAAAAGATTCATTGATCATTACATAAAATTCAATTAAGATATTGTATGAAAGTCGAATTCCTTATATTCTAAGTATTTTAATTTAACTTGATTGTAGAATGTAAGGAAGTATTTTTGATTGAGGAGAGGTAAAAGAAAAAGAAGAATTTTTTTTATCTTTTATCCACCTTTTTTATTTTTATCTCATAAAAACAACTCAATCAAATCTGATAATTTATTATCATTTCAATTTCATTTTAAAGACCAAGAAAAAAATGTTTGTTATGTTTAATACTTTTAGTTTAATCTGTATCTGTCTTAATTCTAACCTTTATTCGAGTAGTTTTTTCTTCGCCAAATTACCCGAGGCTTATGCCTTTTTCAATCCAATCGTAGACGTTATGCCAGTTATCCCTGTACTCTTCTTTCTCTTAGCCTTTGTTTGGCAAGCTGCCGTAAATTTTCGATAAAAAATGAATCTCTATTCAATTTATATTCGTGATTTCTTCGATAAAAAAAAATGATATTTTGATTAAAAAAATAAATAAGATCGGATAAGTCTGACATTAGGAACCCTCGATTAAAAAAGCTAAATTCTGGTATTTTATATTGTATATTGATATATTGAATTGAATTTTAAATTTTAATAAGGGAGCGATTATTTTTGATCAGCTTATTTCTTCCTTTGTTCTAACCTTCTCTTTCTAAGATCCCATACAATATCTAATTATAGATATGACAATAAATTTTTGTTAACGAAAAAATCCGAATCTTATTACATTAGTATTACATTAGAAAGAAATTTGTGAAAATGAATTTTAAAAACTTACTTTTTTAATCTTTAGAGTGCCATATCAAAATAATGTAAATATATTAATGTATAGCGTGTGTCGTAAAATAGGTGATCTATTTCCTTTTTTAAATAAATGATATTATTTATCTTGGAGATTGTGTAATGCTTACTCTTAAACTCTTCGTTTACACAGTAGTAATATTCTTTGTTTCTCTCTTCATCTTCGGATTCTTATCTAATGATCCGGGGCGTAATCCTGGGCGCGAGGAATAAAAAAAGAGATGAGATTCGTTTTTAGTTTTTCATAGGTAAATCTATCAATAAATGGAATAGATACTAGATAAAGAAAGATAAAAATTTCATAAAAATAAAAGAAAATTAATAATAAAAAATTCTTCAAAATTATAAAAATTAAAGTGATCGGGTGGGTCGGAGAGAGGGGGATTCGAACCCCCGGTGCGAAAAATTCGTACAACGGATTAGCAATCCGACGCTTTAGTCCACTCAGCCACCTCTCCCCATTCAAAAATTCAAGTTTATCGTGTGATGTGACACGTGAAGCCAAGATTGAGAAAAATTTGTATTTTCCTTCTTTTTTATTAATTATAAGATTAAGTAATCTAAAAAAAAAAAAAAAGTAATGTAATCATTGTATATAAGAATATAATTAAGAATATAATAAGAATATATACTTCACTTCTTTCATTTTAAATGAAATTCGAACAATAACAATAGATAAAAATCTAATAACTAAAATATAGAAAAAGTGTAATAAAAACACATAAAAAAATGGATATGGATAAAGTGTCAGATATCCACTTGATCAGTAATTAAATTTTTATAATGAGTCGAAACAGATTTCTACATATAGAAAGAATACTTTATTTCTTATTTCTTTGATTTTGTACAAAGGGTTCGTTTACCCGGCCTGGTTAAGTACTGGCCGGGCCAGTACTTCTTTTGTTCCAACGAACAAAACAATTTTTGTTTTTATATTAAATCAAAATTCTTATCGAAACAAGAAGAGATATTTTGATTCCCATTATTAGTTATTAGAAATAGTGTTAGATTCTAATATATAGATTTATATAGATTATCTTAGAAATTCTCTAAATTATCTATAATCCAGTAAATTATCTTAAATTCTCTATAATCCAGGTTAATGTTAATATATATTAATATTATTAATTTTAATTTATATTTATTAATATTATTAATATTTATTATCTTAATCTTATTTCTATATTTCTATCTATTTCTATATACTATATATATTTATACTATCTATATTTCTATCTATTTCTACATACTATATATTTTTATATTATTTATATTATAATTTATATTATATATAATATATTATAAAATATTATAAATATAAAAATTATAAATATAAAATATAATTTGATTTTATTTTCTTTCAAGCCCGCGTCAGAACAAAATACATGTCAATGCTGGAATTTTAATGATTCTGATGCTATCTTTATCTTGACTGTGTCTCATTACTTTTTTGTCCAAATAGTGTTGGACAAATGGTCCATTCATATCCAATAATGAATATGTAGCGGGTATAGTTTAGTGGTAAAAGTGTGATTCGTTCTATTAACAACTTCAATAGTTAAGCGGTCTTTCCATTTTTTATTTTTCATATTCAGATCAAAAACTTTATTTCTTAAAAAGATTTAATCCTTTATCACCCAATATTTTATTTGAGGAAATAAAATACATTCTCACGATTTCTATCCAAAAGTCAATCAGAATTGGAATAAAAAAAATTGGATTATGAAGTCGAGAAGCATAATTTTTTTGATTGGATCAATTCTTTCAATTGAATGAGTATGAATAAAGGGTCTATGGATGATAGTAGAAAACTTTCAATCGTAACTAAATCTTCAATTTTTGTGCTGAACTGGAAAAGGGAGATTGAAGCCAAATAGCTAGAAAACGATGGTTTTAGTTTACTAGAACCCTTTATTGTTTCAGCTCGGTAGAAACAAAATTTTTTCCCTTAGGATCCCACGAGTAGAAATAGGGAA